TACCTAGAGCTAACATCATATAACCCAATTGAGACATTGTGGAATAGGCTAAACCTCTCTTAATGTCTTTTTGAGCAAGGGCAAAAGTAGCCCCGAATAATATTGTTATTACTCCTACCAAAGAGATGAAATTCATTATGTGAGGGATGACTATGAAAAGAGGAATAAGCCGAGCTACAAGAAAAATGCCCGCAGCTACCATAGTAGCAGCATGTATAAGAGCCGAAATAGGAGTAGGCCCCTCCATGGCATCCGGTAACCATACATGAAGGGGAAATTGTGCAGATTTAGCAACCGCACCGGAAAATAATAGAACGGCACAGAAAGTAACAAATAAAAAATTGACTTCATTATGATTATTAGAAATCAAGTTATTGAATATTTTGAATAAATCTCGAAATTCGAAACTCCCTGTTATCCAATAAAAACCTAAAATTCCTAATAATAAACCAAAATCCCCAACACGATTAGTTACAAATGCCTTTTGGCAAGCATTTGCAGAAACAGGCCGTGTGAACCAAAACCCTATTAATAGATATGAACACATTCCTACCAATTCCCAAAAAATATAAATTTGTATCAAATTAGAACTAGTAACTAATCCTAACATAGAAGTACTGAAAAAACTCATATAAGCAAAAAATCTCAAATATCCTTGATCATACGACATATAATTATCACTATAAATAAGAACCATAATTCCAATAGTAGTGATTAATATTGACATAATAGAAGTAAGCGGGTCGATCAAGTAACCGAATTCTAAAGAAAAATCATTATTAATGATCCAAGACCATACATATTGATAGATAGAACTGCCATTTATTTGCTGAATAAACAGATTGATCGAAAAAATCATGACTATACTTAACAAAAAAACACTTTGAAAAGCCCACATACGGCGAAGACTTTTTGTTGCCGACGGAAAAAGAAGAAGTCCCGCTCCTATTAACATAGGAACTGGAAGTGGAAGGAAAGGTATTATCCACGAATATTGATATGTCTGTTCCATAAAAAAGTTTTTTATTCTTAATTGATTGTTTCCGATTTACCGGATCCTACCCCCTTTCAATTTCAAACAATTTCAAAACAAAAGGGGTCAATAAAAAAATCAAGAGATGTACTAACTTAATACTAACTTAAAGATATTTTTCTTAATACTAACTTAAAGATATTTTTCGAATTTTATATATTATCTGGGTCTTTCCAAATTAAATATTAAAATAAAGAAGTTACAATTGGGCAAATGATATGGAATTTAGTTATTAACTAAGATTTGTTTATACAAATTTAGTTATTAACTAAGATTTTTCTTAAAATAACGAAAATACAAAATTTCATTATTATTAAATCACTTTATATTCATAAAGTAATAAAGTAATGATAAAAAATTACACTAAAAAGAAATCTGATATGAATCGATATGAATCATAGGATTAACTAAGGTACAATTTTTGTACAAATCTCGCTTTTTAGTCAGTTTGTTCCAAATCATTAACTAGTTTCAGTATGAAACTGATTGATTAGTTTCCGTTTCAATAAAAAAACATTTATAGGAAACGCTATAATATCTAACATTTTATATTTTCTATAAGATTTATTTTTATATTTATCATTTATATTTATCAAAAATATCATTTATATTTATCAAAAAAGGGGGTAATTATCATTATCAAAAGGGGGTAAAATAAAATCAAATTTAATAAAAAAATAACGAAGATTTTTTTAACAAAACGTGTATCTTTTAACAGATTCATTACTTTAATTACTAGTTTGATTCGAATTTTAAATTTTAAAATGGAATTTCGAAGTATTCTTTACTCAAGTTTGACCAATTAATAGAAAAAATTAAAGTTTTCATTAGGCTTTTCATTAGGCAATGGGTTCTTAAAGGGTTCTTAAATCCTTCGGTATATTTTATGTAGAAAAAAATTTAATTATATTTTTATAGTAAGATTTTGTACTATTTTCGCACATTTTTTATCTATATATATATTTTTTTTTTGTTTTCTCTAGATAATATATATTATATTATCTAATTATTCTCTAGAAAATAACTAGATAATGAATATATTCGTTTTGACCAATAGATGTCTTTCACATCCAACTATAACAACGAGTAACCTCTTAATTTTTAAATGGCAGTTCCAAAAAAACGTACTTCTATATCAAAAAAGCGTATTCGTAAAAATATTTGGAAAGGGAAGGGATATTGGGCAGCCTTAAAAGCGTTGTCATTAGGTAAATCTCTTTCTACCGGAAACTCAAAAAGTTTTTTTGTGCGACAAAAAAAGTAATAAAATAAAACATTGGAATAATCCGAATAGAAAAATAGGCCCATTTCATTCTTAATAGGAAATCAACAAACCTATTGTTTGTGGCTAATCAATATGAACTAGAACTCGCTTCGCTATTAGGATATGTATAATAATAATTCTTCGGTTTAGGGGTTAGTAAATTATAAAAAGCTTTTGAAAAAAGAATAAAGACAAGATACAAAACTTGAGCCCTTGTTAGTATATTTTGTTAGTATATTTTCTTGTTTGGGAGATGGGGGAGTCTTTTTTCCCCATCAACCTGTTTGTCACAATTACAATAATCGACGTTTTTCTATATATATATATATAGAAATATAAATTATAAATATGAATATATATATATTGAAGAAGGGTAAAAAAGAGATCTTTAGTTAAAATTAATACATCGTTGAAATTAATTTATTCATTTATTTTGAAAATTTTTTGTGTAACTTTCTGACTTCTTATTTATCTGAATTTCTCTGAATTAATCTATTAGAATATATAAATTTCCCATTTATATGTCTCTTTCAACCCAACCGACAAAAGCCTGGAATTTTTTGTCCGAATTAATGTGCAAGTTTTGAGTAATAAATAATAAAAAAGGGGTCTTATTTTTTGTTCATTGGTAAAATACATTTTTTAACTTTTTTTTTTTAACTTTTAGGAAATAATATAAATGATAAATCTTTTATGAAAAAGAATAAAGAAATTTTTTATAGTTCTATCAATAACTAGAGGGTTGAAGTTTATAGTTTCAATAGTTCGATTCTATTGAATTATAGAAGAGCATAAACTACACCAAAGCACTAAGGTAAATAAAACCCATACCCCATAATAATGAATAATAATGAATAATGAACCTTCGAATTTGTATTTGAACAAAGTTTTATTCATCCATTTTCATTTTGACTAAAAAGATTTCATTTAGTTGACTCCTTAAATCTCGACGATTGACTATGAATAGGCTATTATGAATTCGAACAAGCCGCTATGGTGAAATCGGTAGACACGCTGCTCTTAGGAAGCAGTGCGAGAGCATCTCGGTTCGAGTCCGAGTGGCGGCAGACCTTCTCTTCGAAAATAGATACAATATATTATAAATTAATAAATTATAAAATGAATTCAACTCCTGATTTATATTTCAGGATTCCTCCTTTTTAAAATTTTTATGATATTTTCAACTTTAGAGCATATATTAACTCATATTTCCTTTTCGATCGTTTCCGTTGTAATTACAATTCATTTGATAACTTTATTAATCGATGAAATCATAAAACTAAATGATTCGTCAGAAAAGGGAATGATAGCTACTTTTTTATGTATAACCGTATTATTAGTCACTCGTTGGATTTATTCGGGGCATTTCCCACTAAGTGATTTATATGAATCATTAATCTTTCTTTCTTGGAGTTTATCAGTTATTCAGATAGTTCCATATTTAAAAAAAAAAAAAAGCCATTTAAGCACAATAACTGTGTCAAGTGTTATTTTTACCCAAGGCTTTGCTACTTCGGGTCTTTTAACTGAAATACATCAATCCGCAATATTAGTACCCGCTCTCCAATCCGAGTGGTTAATAATGCACGTAAGTATGATGATATTGGGCTATGCAGCTCTTTTATGTGGATCATTATTATCAGTAGCACTTCTGGTCCTTACATTTCGAAAAAACATAAATTTTTTTTGTAAGAGGAATACTTTTTTATTAAAACTAAACGAGGAACTTTCTTTTGGTGAAATACAATACATAAATGAAAGAAACAATTTTTTAGGAAATGCTTCTTTTTTTTCTGCTAACAATTATTACAGGTCCCAATTGATTCACCAGTTGGATTATTGGAGTTATCGTGTGATTAGTCTAGGTTTTCTCTTTTTAACTATAGGTATTCTTTCAGGAGCAGTATGGGCTAATGAAGCATGGGGGTCCTATTGGAATTGGGACCCAAAGGAAACTTGGGCATTTATTACTTGGATCGTATTTGCGGTTTATTTACATACTAGAACCAATAGAAATTTACAGGTTGAAATTTCCGCAATTGTGGCGTCTATGGGCTTTCTTATAATTTGGATATGCTATTTTGGGGTCAATCTATTAGGAATAGGGCTACATAGTTATGGTTCATTTACGTTAACATCTAATTGAATTCAAGAAAGGTTCTTGCGAATTTTAAAATATAAATAGAAATAGAATATGTTGTTTGTATATAAAAAAACTTTATATGAACCAGTGAGAACCATGCGAATCCAGTAGTGCGGGGATTCGCATGGTTCTCACAAAGATCAAACATATTGGGTGAATTTTATTTTTAACTTAAGAGAGGAAAAAGACTTCTTTTTTTAATTATCCAAATCCTATGATTTTTTTATGAAAACTATCTATAAACAAAATTAGATAAAAGAACCTCGACCTTGTCAACTGATAGGGAAAGAACAAAATCAGGGTACATACCAATACCTATTACAGGTATAAAGATAGCGATCGAAACAAATAACTCTCGCGGTCCAGAATCAAAAACATAAGAGTTTGGAGCATTAAATAGCTTGTATCCATAGAACATCTGGCGTAACATAGATAATGAATAAATAGGAGTTAATATCATCCCAATTGCCATTACAAAAGTAATTCCTAATTTTGATATTAAAAGATATTTTTGGCTGGTAATGATTCCAAAAAAAACTATTAATTCTGCAACAAAACCA